AATGATTGTGCCTGAAAAAGGATTATTATGATAGAATAAATCATGTAAATTATAATTTTACCTTCATTATACAATAATATAAATCAGCTAAATAAAGCTAGTAGGTTCATACCCTAAAAATATAATTTTACATTATTTTATATAAAATTATATCTGATAATATTTTTATCACTTAAAGCCTCAAAAACTTTTATGCTTAATACATTAAGATATAAATATAATTTATATATAAATGAATAAATCAATAAAATATAAAACTAAAAATTATATAAATTTTAATTACATAAAAAATATATCACCTCCATCAAATAAATTTTATTACTGTTTTATCTCATTAATTATAATTCTTTCATTATCAACATTATTTATTATAAATAATTATATACATTTATGAATTATAATAGAAATTAACACAATATTATTAATTTCCTTAATAAGTATATATACAAAAAATTTTAAAGCTACATTTAATTTCTTTATAATTCAATCTATTTCTAGAATTATACTTATTATACTAATAATTATAAAAAACAACTTTTACTCATACTCTTTATTTAATTTTTTACTAATTATAATATTTAGATTAAAATTAGGTCTATTTCCTTTTCATTTCTGACCTCCTTTAATTAATATAAATCTTAACTGAATATTAATTTTTATTATATCAACAACTCAAAAATTTATCCCTTTATTAATTTTCTATAGATTTTTTAATCAAATTAATAATATAATAATTATAAATATTATTATTGCACTGACAATTTTTTCTTCATTAGTAACAACAATTATAAATTATAATGAAACTAACTTTAAAAAGATTATAACTTACTCATCAACAAATCATTTAAGATGAATAATTTTTATTTTATTATTTGATTTATCTATATTTTTTATTTATTTCTTAATTTATTTTTTATCAATAATTTTTTTATGTTTATTTTTTAATAAAATAGATATTAAAACATTTTTTGACCTAAATAAATTTCATTTTTTTAATTATAAAAAAATTAATCTAATTATTTCATTAAATATTTTAATTATTAGAGCATTACCCCCATTTTTAACATTTTTAATTAAAATAAATACAATAAAAATCATAATTGAAAACTACTCTTATCTTTCATCCTTAACATTAACTTTAATTTCTACATTTACATTAATTTTTTATATAAATATAATTATTAAAATTAATATAATAGAAATATTAAAAATAAAATATTTTCATTGTTTCAATTTTAATATAAAATCTAACTTCTATTCTTCAATCTATATCGGATTACTCTCATTAACCTTAATATTTATACTATTTAACTCAATTAATTAATTTTTTTTTAAAAAAAAGATTTTATGATAAATTAATCAATTAACCTTCAAAGTTAACAATATAAAAATATATTTTATAAATCTTAAAATTTTTAATTATCATTAAATTTGCAATTTAATATTTTATTTAAACTATTAAAACCCTTTTATTTATGACAAAATGATTCTATTCTACAAATCATAAAGATATTGGAACATTATATTTTATTTTTGCTTTATGAGCAGGAACTTTAGGAGCTTCTATAAGAATAATCATTCGATTAGAATTAAGATCTCCAGGAGCTTTAATCGGAAACGATCAAATTTATAACACTATTATTACAGCTCATGCTTTTATTATAATTTTTTTCATAGTTATACCATTTTTAGTTGGCGGATTTGGAAATTGATTAATCCCCTTAATATTAGGAGTTCCTGATATAGCATTTCCACGAATAAATAATATAAGATTTTGATTATTACCCCCATCCCTATTTTTATTAATTTTAAGAAATTTTATTGGAACAGGAGTAGGAACAGGATGAACTTTATATCCCCCATTATCCTCTATTACTGGTCATGATACCCCTTCAGTAGATTTAGGTATTTTTTCCATTCATATTGCTGGGATTTCTTCAATTATAGGATCAATTAATTTTATTGTTACTATTCTAAATATACATATAAAAACTCATTCCTTAAATTTTCTTCCTTTATTTTCCTGATCAATTTTAATTACAGCTATTCTTTTACTTCTTTCATTACCAGTTTTAGCGGGAGCAATTACTATACTTTTAACAGATCGAAATTTAAATACATCATTCTTTGACCCAGCAGGAGGTGGTGATCCTATTCTTTACCAACATTTATTTTGATTTTTCGGTCATCCAGAAGTTTATATTTTAATTCTCCCAGGATTTGGTTTAATTTCTCATATTATTACAAATGAAAGAGGAAAAAAGGAAATTTTTGGATCACTAGGAATAATTTATGCTATAATTGCTATTGGAATATTAGGATTTATTGTTTGAGCACATCATATATTTACAGTAGGATTAGATATTGATACACGAGCCTATTTTACTTCAGCTACAATAATTATTGCAATTCCTACAGGTATTAAGGTATTTAGATGATTAGCAACTATTTACGGATCAAAAATTCAATTCTCTCCAGCTATAATATGAAGAATAGGTTTTATTTTTTTATTTACTTTAGGTGGATTAACAGGTATTATTTTATCAAATTCATCACTTGATATTATACTTCATGATACATACTACGTAATTGGTCATTTCCATTATGTATTATCAATAGGTGCAGTATTTGCTATTATTGCAGGTTTTATTCATTGATTCCCTTTATTTTTTGGTTTTTCATTAAATAAATTACTTTTAAAAATTCAATTCACAGCAATATTCATTGGAGTAAATTTAACATTTTTTCCACATCATTTTTTAGGACTTTCAGGTTTTCCACGACGATATTCAGATTACCCAGACATGTATACTTCATGAAATGTTTTATCTTCCATTGGATCAATAATTTCTTTTTTTTCTATAATCTTTTTCATTTTTATTTTATGAGAATCATTTATATCGCAACGATTAATTTTATATAAATTTTTTATAGCCCCAAATCTAGAATGAAACCATTCATTTCCACCAAAAAATCATTCTTATGAACAAATTCCTTATACAACAAATTAATTTAATATATAAATATATAATATAGCAAACTAGTGCATTGATTTTAAACATCAAACATAAAGAAATAATTTATTTCTTTTATTATAAATACAAACTTGACTTAACTTTTATATTCAAGATTCAAATACTCCAAATATAAATCAATTAATTTTTTTTCATGATTATACAATATTAATATTAATCATAATTACCACATTAATTACATATATATTTATATTTTTAATATTAAACAAAATTACTAACCGATTTATAATTAATGAACATTTTATTGAAACAGTTTGAACTATCACACCAATAATTACTTTATTCTTTATTGCTGTCCCTTCATTAAAAATTTTATATATAACAGAAGAATTTTTTTCACCTACACTTACTGTAAAATCTATTGGACATCAATGATACTGACATTACGAATTTTCTGATTATCATAATATTAGATTTGAATCCTATATGCTACCTATTAATAAAAATAATTTATCACAATTTCGACTTTTAGATGTAGATAACCGATTAATTCTACCTTTTAATACCCCAATCCGTATACTAACAACATCAACAGATGTAATTCATTCTTGAGCAGTCCCTGCCTTAGGTATTAAGGTAGATGCTACACCAGGACGAATAAATCAAGCTTTTATCTATATAATTCGGCCAGGAATTTTCTTTGGACAATGTTCAGAAATTTGTGGTATAAATCATAGATTTATACCTATTATAGTTGAATCAACATCTATAAAATTATTTATAAAGTGAATTCAAAATTTTAATTAAAATACTTCATTAAGAAACTTTAATGAAGTAAAAGTCTCTTAAACTTATAATGGTTACTAAAAATTAACCCTTAATGAAAAAGATTAGTTAATTTATAACATTTAAATGTCATTTAAAAATTATTAAAATCTTATTTAATATCTTTTTATTCCTCAATTAAGACCTATAAATTGACTTTGATTATATTTTTTAACTATTATAATTTTAATTTTAATTATAATTAAAATAAATTTTTTCTTCAAAAATTTAAAAATAAATAAAAATTCTAAATTTAATAATAATAATTCTATTAATCAATATAAATGAAAAATCTAAAACAATGATAAGAAACTTATTTTCAATTTTTGACCCTCACTCATCTCAAAATTATTCTTTCAATTGATTAAGAATATTTATTCCATTTTTATTTTTCCCTAATCAATTTTGATTCAAAAAATCTAAAATATTTATATTTTGATACTCAATCTGCCAATTTTTACTAAAAGAATTTAATACATTTAAAAAAAAAAATTATACAAATATTATTATTCTTTTTTCAATATTTCTATCAATTTTAATTATAAATTTTTTAGGTTTATTTCCCTACATTTTCACTGCTTCAAGACACTTATCAATCACATTACCATTATCTTTATCAATTTGACTAAGAATTATATTTTATAATTGATATAATATAACTAATCTATCCTTTGCCCATTTAGTCCCTCTTAATACTCCTACACCATTAATAATATTTATAGTTTTAATTGAAACAATTAGAAATATTATTCGACCAATAACTTTAGCTATTCGACTTTCAGCTAATATAATTGCTGGTCATTTACTTCTATGTCTCTTAGGATCTACAGGTCAAATTATAGAATTAAATTTAATTTCACTATTAATTGTTACACAAATTTTATTATTTTTATTAGAATTAGCTGTATCAATTATTCAATCATATGTATTTATAACTCTTATATCTCTATACTCAAATGAATTATAATAATGCATAAATCAAATCACCCATACCATATAGTTACTATTAGACCATGACCTTTAATCACTTCAATTAATATCATATTTGTATTAATTGGAATGATAAAGTGATTTTATTTTATAAATTTAGACTTAATTTATATTTCCATACCAGCTCTTTTACTATCTATATATCAATGATGACGAGACGTAGTTCGAGAAGGAACTTTCCAAGGTATACATACATCAAGAATAATTAAAAATTTAAAAATAGGAATAATTCTATTTATTATTTCTGAAATTTTTTTTTTTATTTCATTATTCTGAGCATATTTTCATATAGCTCTTTCTCCAAGAATTGAAATTGGAATATTATGACCTCCAAAAAATATTATTATATTTAATCCTTATGACATCCCTCTTCTTAATTCAATTATTTTAATTACATCAGGAATAACAATCACCTGATCACATCATTCACTTCTCTCTAATAAACTTTCTTCAGCTATTAATATTTTAATTTATACAATTTGTTTAAGAATAATATTTTCTTTATGTCAAGCTTTTGAATACTATCAAGCACCTTTCACTATTGCAGACTCTGTATTTGGTTCAATTTTTTTTTTAACTACAGGATTTCATGGTATTCATGTTTTTATCGGAACTTTATTTTTAATAGTATGTTTAATACGAATAATAAATAATCATTTTTCTAAAAATCACCATATTGGATACGAAGCTGCTATCTGATATTGACACTTTGTAGATATTGTTTGATTATTTGTTTATATATGAATTTATTGATGATCATTTTACTTATATAGTATATCTATTACATTTAACTTCCAATTAAAAAAATTATTAATTTTAATAATATAAGTAATTTTATTATTAATATTATCATCAATAATCCCATTTATCTTAACTACTATTTTAATTTTAATTAATATAATCATCTCCTTAAAAATCTTAAATGATCGAGAAAAACCTTCACCTTATGAATGTGGTTTTAATCCAATAACTGAAGCTCACTTACCTTTTTCAATTCAATTTTATTTAATTGGAGTAATTTTTCTAGTATTTGACATTGAAATTTTATTAATTCTTCCAATAATTCCCTCTTTAATCATAAATATAAACTTATTCTATTGAATCATTTCATTCTTAATTATTTATATTTGCTTAATCGTAGGATTAGTGTATGAATGAAATGAACAATCAATTATTTGATTAAAATAAATTTAATTCAGGATATTAGTTAAATAATAACATTTATATTGCAAATAAAAATTATTTTCTTTTAAAAATATATCTTAATATGAAGGCAAAATATTTCCATTTAATTTCGACTTAAAAATATGATTATAAAAATCCATATTAATACAAATCAAAATCTTAAACTAAAATCTAATCTTTCTTTCTTATTTCTCTTTTTCTTTTTTCTTTTCTTTTTTAATGTACTATTTAATTGAAACCAAAAAGAGGTAAATTATTGTTAATAATTTCATTGAATTATTTAAAATTCCAATTAAATTTATATAGTTTAAAATTAAAACATTTTATTTTCATTAAAAAAATAATAAAATTTATTTATAAATCAATGAAATAAACTAGATAAAGCTTCTAACTTTATAATAATGAATTAACTATTCATTTTATTTCTTTCTTTTTCTTCTTTTTCTTATTTTATTTTTAACTAACCTATTCTTAATCCCACTTCATTCACCCTTAATTAAAATATAAACAACCTATTTAAAAATAAATATTATTACCTTAATATCTTCAATATTATGCTCTATTACTTAAGCTATTTAAATTTTAATCTAATCTATTTAATGATATTCTTACTATAGTTAAAAATAAAATAATTAATACATATACAAATGTAAATAAATTTAAATATATAAAATAATTTAAACTCAAAAATGAAAAAAATCTTTTTAAAAATCTTTTTTTTATATTATAAACAAATAAATATTCCAAAACACCTTTATCAAATACTCTATACAATAAAAAAGAAAATTTCATAGGATAATAAGAAATTTTATTATATAAAATATTTAATCCTCATATTCTTGAAAGATAAAGCTTACAACAATTTCTTATATTAATAAAATCCTTAAATCTTAAAATTCACCCAACTAATACACCTACAAAACAAATTTGTAAAACCAAAATTTTTTCAACTAATTTTAAAATAATTAAGTCTTCATCAATTAACCTAATTAAAAAGTGCCCTACTATTAAAGAATAAAAATATAATAAAACTATAGATAATCTTATTAGTAAATCCTCTCTTAATAAAATAAAATAATTTCTTTTATTAATATAATTAAAAAAAACTAAAATTAATAAACGTACACTATATGATACTGTAAATAATGTTGCTACCAATAATATTAATAATCTAAATAAATTTATTTTTCTTATTAAAAAAATTTCCATAATTAAATCCTTAGAATAATAACCAGAAAAAAATGGAAACCCACATAAAGATAATAAAGAAATAAAAAATACCACACTAACAAATGGATAATAACTAATTAATCTTCCTATAAAACGAATATCCTGATTATTATTTATTTGATGAATTAAAATACCTCTACATATAAATAATAATGATTTAAATAAAGCATGAATTACTAAATGTATAAATCCTAAGTCTACTTTTCCAATCCTTAAAATTCTTATTATTAATCCTAATTGACTTAAAGTAGATAAAGCAATAATTTTTTTCAAATCAAATTCAAAATTAGCTATTAAACCTGATATTAATATTGTTCTTCTAGAAATAAATAATATTAATTCCATAATATTATTATTTATTAAAAAATAATTATACCGTATTAATAAATATACTCCAGCAGTTACTAATGTTGAAGAATGAACTAAAGATGAAACAGGAGTAGGTGCAGCTATAGCTAAAGGTAACCAAGTAGAAAAAGGTAATTGAGCACTCTTTGTAAATGCTCTTAATATCATCAATAATGACAAATAAAAAAATTCTATTTCATAAAATATTAAATTTCATGAACCTAAAATTACTAATAAACTAATCATTATTAAAATACCTACATCCCCTACTCGATTTAATAAAACTGTAATTATACCAGAATTAAAAGATTTACTATTTTGATAATAAATAACCAAACAATAAGAAATTAATCCTAAACCATCTCACCCTAATAATAAACCTATAATATTAGGACAAATAATTAATAATAATATACTTAAAACAAATATTATTACTAATAAAAAAAACCGTTCAATATTATTATCACCATGTATATATCTTAATCTATAAGTTATTACAAAACTTGAAATTATTAATACTAAACTTAAAAATATAAATGAAACTCAATCTAAATAAATAATAAATTCTAAATTTATAGAATTAAATCTTATAAATACCCATTCCATTAACAATCTTAATTTCAAATACAAAAAAATCAAGGAAAAAAGTATAAAACAAACACCCAAAAAAAAAAAAAAAAAAATATTCATAATTAATATAATTTAAAATAAATATATTATATCTTTAGTTCCACAAACTAATATTTTAGTTAAACTATTTAAATTATTTACATAAATATCTCTAATCCTAAAAACATAAAATTTAATGGAACTCAATGTATAATTAATATAAAATAATTTAATACAGAAATATTTTTAAATTCCCATTGAGTGGTTACTAAAGTTCCGTGTTGTCTAGCTCTAAATAAATATAAAGAATAAGCAGCACTAAAAAAACATAATAATATTAAAAAAATAATTAAAACTAATCTTCAACTTACTAAACTAATTAATAAAAAAATTTCTCTAATTAAATTTAATCTAATAGGGGCAGATAAATTAGATGAACATAATAAAAATCAAAATAATCTCAAAGAAGGGTATACATTTATCGATCCTTTATTCATATAAATCAACCGTCTCCCAAAACATTCATAATTAATATTAACAATATAAAATAAACCAGAAGAACACAACCCATGAGCTAATATTATTATTAATCCACCAATTATACCAATTTTTGATATAGTTATTATTCCTCTAACCAATAAACTCATATGAACAATTGATGAATAAGCAACTAATATCTTTATATCAACTTGAATTAAACATACTAAACTTATAAATACACCACCTACAACACCTAAAGTAATAATTATATAACTATAATCCTTTATATTAAAAAAAAATAATTGAATCATACGTAATATTCCATATCTACCTAATTTTAATAATACTCCCGCTAAAATTATTGACCCATAAACTGGAGCCTCAACATGAGCTTTAGGTAATCAAATATGAAATAAAAATATTGGTAATTTAACTATAAATCCAAATAAACATAACAAAAATAAAATTCATTCTAACTGTAAAACTAAAAATGATAAAACTATAATTATTAATCTCTCATAATGTAAAAAAATCAATAATATCAATCATAAAAAAGGTATAGAAGAAACTACAGTATATATTAATATATATATAATAGCTTCATAACGTTCAAAAGAATAACCTCCATATAAAATTATAAAAAAAATAGGTATTAATCTAATTTCAAATATCAAATAAAATATTAATAAATTTAAAGAAAAAAAACATACTACCAAAGAAAAAAGTAAAATTAAAATCCCAAACTCAATAAATTTTCTTATACGAATTATTATTATACATCCACAAATTCATAAACTTAAAATTACTAAATAATAAGAATAATAATCATAAAAAAAAAATGTATAACCTCCTACTCATAAATTACTTGTATAAGGAATTATTCTAATTAATATAAAACTAGATAAAAAAAATAATACTAAGGAAATAGAAAATTTCCTTTTATTAAAATATAGTATACCAATAGAAAAAATCAAACTTATTATTAACTTTATCATACTAAATTTAAATTTTTAAAGTATTCGTTACCTTTAAAACGAATTATTATAACAATTAAAGAAATACCTAAAACTCCTTCAATAACAAATATAACCATAAAAATTAATAAATAGAAATCTTTATTAAAATTTATTATTATTATATATATATTTAATAATCTAATAACAACTATAAACTCAATGCATAATAAAACTATTAATGCATGATTATAATATTTACAAAATAATATAAATCTTAATATTAATAAAATAACTCTTAAAATATAATCTATATAATAATTTATTAACTATAATAAATTAAATTTATAAATATTTATTGAAAATAAATATCTCACACTAAAGCTTTATAGTTTAAATAAAACATAAATTTTGTAAATTTAAAATAAATAAATAATTTTTAAAGCTTACAATCAAATTTAAAAATATCAAAAAAATAAAATAAAATTTATATCTTTAATCTCCAAAATTAATATTTTTTACTTAAACTATTTCTTGATAATAAAATGTCTCAATCAAACATTCTCTACTTAATATGAATCTATTTATATTTAATTATAATTTTCATAATTTTTAAATCAAATATATCAATCATTCAAACTATTATTATATTAATAATTTTTACTATCTTAATTACATTAATTTTATCAAATTCTTCAACTTGATCCATTTATTCATTTTTACTTTTTTTAATAATTATTAGAGGACTAATAATTCTATTTATATTATTTATAAGACTAATTTCTAATCAATATACTCCAATAACTAATAAAAAAAAAATAATTACATTATTTATTTTATTTTCAATTATATTAATTTTAAAATATTTAAATTTTATACAAACTAATTATTCATTAATTTTTAATAACTATATATTTATAAATTATAGAAATATCTCAATAAAAATTAATAATTTAAATTCTTGAATAAATATTAACCATTTATATAATTTACCTATAAATATATTTATTATTCTAATAATTATTTTATTATTAATTATACTACTAGCAATCACAAAAATTTGTTTAGTTAATATTAAACCCTTACGATCAACAAAAAAATAAAAATGAAAAAAACATTTATATTTAAAAATCCAATTATTAAAATTATTCTTAATTCCCTAGTATTTTTACCAACCCCTGTAAATATCAATTATTGATGAAATATTGGCTCATTATTAGGTTTATCTTTAATAATTCAACTAGTCTCAGGAATTTTTTTATCAATACATTATTGCCCATCAATTGATATAGCTTTTAATAGAGTTATACAAATTATACAAGATATAAATTATGGATGAATAATACGAATTCTACATAGAAATGGAGCTTCAGTATTCTTTATTTGTTTATACTTACATATTGGCCGAGGTATTTATTATCAATCTTATAATTTAATTCACACATGAATTATTGGAGTAGTAATTTTTCTATTAACAATAATAACTGCATTCCTAGGTTATGTACTTCCTTGAGGCCAAATATCATTTTGAGGAGCCACAGTAATTACTAATCTCCTATCAGCAATTCCTTATATCGGACAAACTTTAGTTGAATGAATTTGAGGGGGATTCGCAGTCGATCTTCCTACTCTTAACCGATTCTATTCATTTCATTTCATTATACCTTTTGTTATTCTTTTTTTAGTTATTATCCACTTAACATACCTACATGAAACAGGATCATCAAACCCTCTAGGACTAAATAGAAATTTATATAAAATTTTATTTCATAAATATTTCTCTATTAAAGATTCCATTACTTTTATTATTCTAATAATTTTAATTTTAACATTTATATTTCAATATCCATATTTACTAAGTGATCCAGATAATTTTATTAAAGCTAATCCTATAATTACTCCAATTCATATCAAACCAGAATGATATTTTTTATTTGCTTACGCTATTTTACGAGGTATTCCTAATAAATTAGGAGGAGTAATTGCACTATTAATAGCAATTTTAATTCTTTTAATCCTTCCATTTTCTAATATACCTAAAAAATTCAATTTAAAATTTAATCCACTTTATCAAATTAATTTTTGATTTTTATTATCTACATTTTGTATACTTACATGATTAGGGGGACAAGAAATTGAAACTCCTTTCATCGAACTAACTCAAATTTATTCTATTATCTACTTCTTAATTTTCTTAATTTTAAATTGAAGTAATAAATTTTGATTTTTATCAATCATTAAATAAATTTTAGTTAATAAGCTAAAAGCATGTATTTTGAAAATACAAATTAGAAATTAAAAACTTTCTATTAACTTATATACAATTCTTATATATTTATATTAAATAATATTATATATAGTAATAATTTACTATTTAATTAAATTCTAAATTTAATGCACTAATCTGCCAAAATAACTTTAAATTTACTAATAATTTTACTTTACTCTAAATTTTTTTAAATAATCATTACAATATTAATCATAATCAATATTTAAAAACAACAACTCCCAATAAATTTAATATAACAATTCTTAAAATATAATATCAACAAAAATATATTAAACTATCATATCGCAAACGAGGAAAACATCCCCGAATCCAAATTAATAGAATTGAATACAATAAAACACTAAACACCATAGGTAACCCTATCCTTCCTCCAATAAATATAAAATAAAACAATATTCCTAAAATTAAAATTATTATATACTCTGCTAAAAAAATTAGTGTAAATCCACCACTTATATACTCAATATTAAATCCTGAAACTAATTCAGATTCGCCTTCAATAAAATCAAATGGCATACGATTTAACTCAGCCACTATGCTAATAAATAATAAAATAAAAATTATTCTATTTATATATCAAAATTTCAATATACCCTCTTGAAACTTAAAAAAATCAATTAATTTAAATCCTTCTACATAAAAAAATATTATAAAAAAAATTAAAAATATAGATACTTCATAAGATAAAGATTGAGCTACGGATCGCACACCCCCTAATATTGAATAATTAGAATTTGATGCCCATCCTCTTATTATAATTACATAAACACCTAAACTTAAACATCTCATTATATATAATAAAAATAAATTTATAGAAAATAAATTTTCCTTTATAGGTAAGCCAATCAATAATATTAAAGATATAAAAAATCCTACTATTGGACTAATAAAATATATTAATAAATTAATTTTAATTAATTTAATATATTCTTTAACAAATAACTTCACAGCATCACTAAAGGGCTGAAAAATACCTAAAATTATCACTTTATTGGGGCCTTTTCGGTCTTGAATATAACCTAATAGTTTACGTTCAATTATGACTAGAAAAGCAACTCCAATTAAAATACCTACAATAGAAAGTAGTAGGCATAAAAATACAAATAGACACTCCCCTACAAAAATATATATATATATATATATACAAACTGCCCACATTTTTATATATTTATTAATATATATATATATGCATATATAATAATTAAAACTAATATTAATACCATAAAATAATTTAAAGTTAATATACTATAAAATCTAAATTTATAAATATGTGTATGTATAAATATACACAAATATTTTATTATTAACATTAAATAGAATTTTAATTTAATTCAATAATATATATTATATAAATAATATTTATTAAATATACATTAAACAAAATTTTTAATATTTTAAGTCCTTTCGTACAATAAAATATATATTTACTTATAGATAGAAACCGATCTGGCTTACACCGATCTGAACTCAAATCATGTATGATTTTAATAGTCGAACAGACTAAAATTTTAAATTTCTACATTTAATTTTTATCATAATTCAACATCGAGGTCGCAAACAATTTTATCGATATGAACTCTCCAAAACTATAACGCTGTTATCCCTAAGGTAATTTATTCTAATAATTATAATAATAATCAATAATAAATACTCATAAATCAATGTTATTTTTTATTAAAGTTAAATAAATTTAAATATCCTCCCAATAAAATATAATTACTCTATAAAAAAATTAATATAATAAAATTTTTAAAATAATTTTTATAAAATTCTATAGGGTCTTCTCGTCTAATAACTCCAAAAAAGCATTTTTACTTTTAATTTAAATTCAACTTTTTTATCTTGAGACAATTTATATTTCATTCACTCTTTCATTCCAGTTTCCAATTAAAAAACTATTTATTTTGCTACCTTTGTACAGTCAATATACTGCAGCCTTTTAATTAAAATCAATGGGCAGAATAAACCTAAAATTATAATCAAATAAGACATGTTTTTGATAAACAGGTGAATATATATTTTTTTTAAAAAAAAAATATTGTCGAATTCCTTAAAATAACTTATAAATTAAGTAAATAACTCTATACATATGTAATAAAAATTTACTAATTTAATCATTATATCATATATATCTTAATTAAATATATCTTTTTTATATTAATAAAATTTTTTCTTGTAAATTAAAATATTTTAAAATTATAAATTATAACATTTTTATTAAAAAATTCAAATCTTATGAATATTTATATATTATTAAATACCAAAAAAAAAATATTTTCTATATTCCTAGGTTATCCCAAAAATACTTACTTTATAAATTCATAATTTATTATCTTTCATTACATAAATTATATTTATAAACTGAATTATATTCATTTCTAAAAAAACTAGATATATTTAAAATCGATTAACATTTCACTTCTAATTAAAAATTTTTAATAATATTTCTACATTAACTAAAATTTTTAATTAGATCTTTTAAATTCGAGAAATATTTTTATAAAAATATTTTATTTAATTAACCCTGATACAAAAGGTACAATAAATAAAATCTATTTTTTTATTTTTTAATAATATTCATTTTCATTACTTAACTCTAAAATTTATTAAATTTTTTCTAAATTGATACTATAACACATATACTAATTATAAATATTACTTTATTTAAAATAAATTAATTTTCAAATTATATTTATTTATTTATATTAATTAATAATTTATTATAACTAAGAAATTAAAATTCAATTATTCCTATCCTAATAAAATTACAAATAAAATTTTAATAATAAATTATTATTCTATTTATTGTAAATAAACAATTTTAAATAAACTAAAATTTTATTCATCAATAAGCACTTTCCAGTACTTAAACTTTGTTACGACTTATTCCATTTTATTGAAAGTGACGGGCAATTTGTACATACTTATGTTAATTATTCAATTCAATAAATTTATTAAATTTACTTTTAAATCCATTTTCATACAAAAATTAAATTTTATAATCTAATAATAAAATTAATTGTAACCCATATTAAATCTTAAAAAAGCTATATTTTGACTTGAATTTTTTTATTATTATAAATCATACAAATCTAACTTAATTAAATACTAAAAACAGCAATACATAAACTTTATTTATTAAGTTCATCTTATCGTGGATTATCAATTACTATACAGGTTCCTCTAAATTATAAGTACCGCCAAATTTTTTAAATTTAATGATTTATCATTTAATCTCTCATTTATTTAAATATATTTATTATAATAGGGTATCTAATCCTAGTTTATGATATAAATTTTTTAAAATTAAAATTTTAATTAATACTGATAATAATTAATAATATTTCACCATTCATTGAATCATTATCACAACTATATTAAATTAAATTTTTATTTATAAAAATATAAAATTAACTCAAATCTTTAGTTTAACCGCTGATGCTGGCACTAAATTATCCAATTTTCATAAAATCATCTCATTCTAATTTTCATTAAAATTATGAAATTCAAATATTACATAAAACTAATTATTTAATAATAAATTATATAGTATTAACATTATAACATTAATTTAAAACAAAAATTAAATTTTTATCTATATAAATAATAAACAAAAAATAAATAAAATTATAAGCAGCTTAAAACATTTAATTTATTAATGTAATTTTATAAATTATATATATATATAATATAATGATATAAAAATAAATAAAATAATAAAAATTAATTTATATATAAATATTTATTATTAAATAAATAATTATTAAATAAATAATTAATTTTAATATTAAATAACTATTTATATATAAAATAAATATAAATTATACTAGATTAATATATTTTTATTATATATTAAATTAATATTATAACATATATATTTATTAATTTATAAGAATTTTTTTTTTTTTGGAAATTTTGAAATTTATTAATTTTAATATTAAGATCTATATTATAATCTGTTGGAAAATGTTTAAATCTTTTTTCTTTAGGTTATTATATTATATTAGACTATTAATTATAAATTAAATTTTTATAAATAAACATAAAAAAAAAAACTTTTTTCAGCTTCGCTTATTAAAATTCGCTAGCTTCGCTTATTAAAATTCGCTAGCTTCGCTTATTAAAATTCGCTAGCTTCGCTTATTAAAATTCGCTAGCTTCGCTTATTAAAATTTATTAATTCACTAATAAAAATTCATTTATTAACAAAATTAAATTATTTCTATTTAATATAATTTAATTTCATAATAAAAATTTATACTAAAATTAACTAACTTTAAACCAAAACTACTCATAATTAAAATTTAATTATTCTTCTGTAGAGAAAATTAAATAATACATAAATTTTTAAATTTAAAAATTTTATTTTTATCTTTTAAATTAGTAAACAAAAAACAAAGCAAATTTAACCTAATTTATTTTTTGTTTACTAATTTAAAAGATAAAAAAAATATACTTTAATATAAATTTATTAATTAATAAATAATACTAGAAAATTTATTATTTTCTTAAATAAATTTACAATTTATTACTTAAATCAGACATAGTATTTAAAAATTTTATCATTAAACTGTATTTTTATATAAATTT